ACTATTTAGATCTAGATAAATTAGATATCTAAATAGAAATCTAAATTCAATTCCATATTCATATATATGAAATATGAAAAGAAAATATCAATGAAATTAGAATTCGAAATGAAAAAAAAAAGAAGAATGAATATCGACCGTTCCACTATTAAAAACTACACTGTAAAAATGAAGGAGGAGGAAAGGCATATATATATATGTGGTATATATCTATCCATATTGAATTGCGGATAGATCAATGATAAAATCATTTTATATTGAAAAAATAGGGTTTATAGATGAAATGATATAATGATATAATATAGAATAGAGATATAGAATAGAGGAAAAAAATAAAATAACAGCATACACTTTTTCAATATAGGAATCATTACCTAATGGATTCAATAGTGCCAAGATAAATGAAAGAGGTGGATGGAATTACAGCTGGATCCTTGTCTCAAAGGCTCAAAGGAAAGGGGGATATGGCGAAATTGGTAGACGCTACGGACTTGATTGGATTGAGCCTTGGTATGGAAACCTGCTAAGTGGTAACTTCCAAATTCAGAGAAACCCTGGAACTAAAAAAGGGCAATCCTGAGCCAAATCTTTGTTTCGAGAGAAAAAACGATGGAAAATGAGAATAAAAAGGGGATAGGTGCAGAGACTCAATGGAAGCTGTTCTAACAAATGAAATTGATTACGTTACGTTAGTAGCTAAAAGACTTCTATCGAAATGACAGAAAGGATACGTCTTATATACCTAAGACGTACGTATACATACTGACATAGCAAACGATTAATCACAACCCAAATCTTATATCGAATTCTATTCTGTATCTCTATATCTCTATATATTTAGATATGAATTTTGAAATTTATATATGAAAATAGAAATCTTCTCTTTCTTTCTATTAATATTATATTATATTCTTAATATGAGTAATATATAATATAATAGTATGAGATAAGGATCTATAAGAAACCCTATATTTCTATTCTTTTTTCATTAGAATGATAGAGATCAAAAAGATATATGAAAAATTGAAGAGTTATTGTGAATCAATTCCAATTGAAGTTGAAAAAAGAATAGAATTCAAATATTCAATAATCAAATTATTCATTCCATAATTTTTGATAGATCTTTTGAAATTTAATCGGACGAGAATAAAGAGAGAGTCCCATTTTACATGTCAATACCGACAACAATGAAATTTATAGTAAGAGGAAAATCCGTCGAATTTTTAAATCGTGAGGGTTCAAGTCCCTCTATCCCCAATAAAAAGCCCATTTTACTTCCTCGCTCTTTATTTATCCTCATCCTCTGTTATTCATTTTTTTTTCATCAGTGACTCAGTTTAAACAAAATGAAATATCTTTCTCATTTTATTAACTCTGTTCTTTCACAAATGGATCCGAATCTAAATCCTCGTATCTTTTTCCAATCCAATCTCATTTGTTTTGTATAATACGATATGAAGATATATGTTCAAGGAATCTCCGTTATTGAATCATTCATAGTCTATATCTTTTTCCTTACATTTACAAAAAAAAAAGTCTTATTTTTGAAGATCCAAGAATTTCAGGGGCTAGAGCCAATTTGTTAAGATTTTCTTTTTTAGTTCTTTTCATTGACATAGATAGAAGTACTCTGCTAGGATGATGCACGGGAAATGGTCGGGATAGCTCAGTTGGTAGAGCAGAGGACTGAAAATCCTCGTGTCACCAGTTCAAATCTGGTTCCTGACACGTGAATAATGTATCGGATAGATCTTTATTAATACCTCATACAAATGAAATTAATTCATTAAGACGGATCGGAATAGATATTCTTTACTTTATTTTTCATTTTTTTCTCTCTTTTTTTTTAGTCCCTCCGCAATACGAATGAAAGTACAGTTACTTTTTTTGTTTTTCCTCTAGAAGAGGAATACCAAGATGCTCGTTGAATGATAAAAACCCCCTTTTTTCCTTATTTTACTTATAGGACACGACTCCAGATTTCGTTTCAATTTCAATTAATGAGCATCTTGAATTTCATAGAAATTGGACGTAATATAGTCTTTATTTAAAGGCCAGACTATCCAACTTTCAGGCATGAAGATACGTTTGATGATTCTTATAAGAAATTACCAATATATCATAATATTTCCGTTCCTGAAAATCAGCACTTCTTCAAATCCAGAAAACTGACGGGGTTTGAGGATTACTCCTGAGAGCAAATACTTTTATGCATACCTCTTCTGGTTTATCTATACCATAACGTATTTTCGTAAGGTGATACACACTAGCTAAAAATCCGCCTGGTATCATAGGCACACTGGGAGCGTAAATAATTGTAACCATATACATATGAAATGACAGCAATGGAATTCCAATCCTCGGGAATTCAAGATCTATGAATTAACTAATGCTTGACTAGCCAATCAGATAAATGAACCTGCATCTTCTTCATCTCTCACACATTTCTCTTTGTATGAATATTTAACATTGACCGATGAAATTTTTAATGATTGACCGCTGTTTCTTATTTTGTACAAAGGAACCCTGCCTGATTCACAAATTCGTAGGAAGATTGGATTTGAAAAAGATTTCAAATCCAAAAGGTATCTCTGAAGTAGATGGTGATTTATAGAGTAATCCTTGATCATAATTTCCAGTATGAGTACTGTGTCGAAGGTAAAACTTGTGATTAGTAGTAAAACATTGATTTTCCTGTTGATATACAGTTCTATATCTTGGCACCAATCCATAATGATCAAAGTCGAATTGCGAGCCTATTAATGAAGAAAATTAAATGAAAAAACAAATGGTACCATAGATAAGCGGCCATAAACTGGAAAGTCTTGACCAATTCGAGAGATCATTCGATGTAGTTGAAATAATTAAATTGGGGTTATTTGGTTAAGTAATGGAAACTCAACCAAATTAAGAAATGTTTCAATGTCATCCTTTCCTTCCCTTTTCTTTTGATTGTCTAAATATTCAGCTAAGACCATTCCAACGCTACTTTTCGCCATGCATAAACTGAACCCACAATTGGGAATGAAAGCTTATAAGCTTCTATAAATACAAATACACCCAATACATCAAAGCTCATTGTCCATGGATAATGAAAGACCGTTTCAACAGCAAAAAAAACAAAAACTAGAGCAAACATGTAATAGCAAATTCGGAATTGTACCCAAGCATCCCCATTGGTTCTCTACCTGATTCATAACTAGTAAACTTTTCTGGACCTTCCCTAAAATCCCATAAATGACAAATGTCAAGATAGGAATAACGCTTGATATGATATTATTAGGAATGCCCAGAAAATATCATATTCGTTAAATAGAAACAGAAAACTATGAATGTGGAATAGGTTGAATTATTCCATTTGAATTGGAATTTGAAAATCATATAGAACTTTTTAAATGAAACAAGAAAAGATTTTTGATCCGCATAGTTGAGAGTTTTTTTGCTATAGGACATACCTTGTTTCAAAATTCATCTAATGTCATCCCACTTCTCTTTTTCTTTTTTCTCCTTTTTTCAATTCTCTTTCTATATGCGATGTGTAATATAGAATGCTCTTATACTTAGTTATTTTTTTTTCTATTTTACTTATTCTTATACTATTCTTATACTTAGTTTATACTTATTATCTTATAGAATCTTATATATATTTTTTCTATTTCATATTGATCTTATATCTTATAAATAGAAAGTCAAAGTAAAGAATTACCTATCTTATATTAACTTTTCTATTAACTTAGAATAATTATAGATAGTAATTAGAGTAATATACTATAGTCTATAGTAAGAGTAATATAGTAAAGAAGAAATTCAATTTAAAAAGATGATAAAGAACATATGTAATTTCTTCATGAAAGTGGATGAAGAGAGATGGGTATTTGATCCGAGATTTGACAAATACCAATTAGGTCCGTTGGAATGAATTATTGTGTTTATTTTATTGTTCCTACTACTACTCAAATTACTATACAAAATAAAAATGAAATGTATTAGGGCTATACGGACTCGAACCGTAGACCTTCTCGGTAAAACAGAGAAACTTATTATTATCGAAATGATTCGAACTGTTTCAAAGACCCAACATGCATTTTGTTGCATTGGGCTCTTTCATCAACCGATGTAAAAATCAGTTAGTCCACCATAGTTTTCTTTAGAGGAAGATAAGAAGATATTGAGATGGCTCCATGTGCTCTGATTCATTATTTGTATCCTGATCTAGGAGCAATACCAAAGTGTTTCAAAGAAGGGTGACCTTTATTTAGGTCTGCCTTCGGCCTAGATCAACCTAAATGAAATGCAGTCTCTATCGCTCCGCTGCAAGAGTAAAATATGAGACTTCATACACCTCAAAGCTCATAGGACGAAAAGAGGTTCTTTTGAGATCCTTATACTCATTATGCCTGGCATTGAATGGGCTGAGCATTTACCTTATAATGGCAGGTTCTATTTGATTTAGCACCGGAATTCACACTTGAACCGGATCAAACCAAATTTGTCAGGCTATTTTTCTCTTGTTCTCTCGAATCTACGGAGTAAGACATCGACTTTTCAAAAAGATCAATTATGGTCATTGCATAATGAGCTCCTTTGAAAAACATTGGCGCACGTGTAAACGAGGTGCTCTACCTAACTGAGCTATAGCCCTTGTCATAACCATTTTAATATAGAGATAATTTCTTGTCAAGAAGGGTATCCCATAATCTCACATGATAACTCTCTGATCTGTTTATGTTTACTGGTAAAAGATTAATATTGCTTAGAAAACATATTTGACCTATAATCCATCGAAGTGATGGAGACCCTTTTTGTGGTGATAAATGACCTACTTAACCCAGTGGTTAGAGTATTGCTTTCATACGGCAGGAGTCATTGGTTCAAATCCAATAGTAGGTAGAACTTATTAGATACCGGATTCCATGGTATCTAATAAGTTTTTCTACTCATCCTCTTTTTTTCGTTATGTTCTTATCATCAGCTTATCATCAGATTAATCAAATTAGACTTCATTGTGGTCAATTTGTGAAATTAAGATGTAGTGTGTAGTATATAATAAAGAAATCTTTTTATTTTGATTGAATGTATTGACTACTAAGAGGAAATTACTTTGACAGCTTCTACTCGTGTCCTAGCTCGTCTGAGAGCTAGATTTGCCTCAATTGCTTGTCTCTTACCCTCAGCTTTACTCAAGTTAGCTTCAGCTATTTCAAGAGTTTGTTGAGCTTCTTGTGGATCAATGTCAGTACTAATTTCCGCACCATTTCCTAAAATGGTGATCTCATTATTACTTATTCTAGCAAAACCGCCCATAAGAGCTACCGTTAACCATCGATCTTTTAGCCGTATTCTCAAAAGACCTATATCTACAGCCGTGGCAATGGGGGCATGATTTGGTAATACCCCAATTTGTCCACTATTAGTAGATAAAATAATCTCTTTCACTTCAGAATCCCAAATCATTCGATTTGGAGTCAGTACACAAAGATTTAAGGTCATTTCTTCAATTTGCTCTCCTCTTCTAAGTTCATAGCTTTCGCGGTAGCTTCATCGATGTTACCCACCAAATAAAAGGCCTGCTCGGGAAGACCATCTAATTCTCCGGAAAGGATGAATTGAAACCCCCGAATTGTTTCTGCTAGACCAACATATTTCCCTGGAGAACCAGTAAAGACTTCTGCCACAAAGAAGGGTTGTGATAAGAAACGCTCAATTTTGCGTGCTCTTGCTACAGTTAAACGATCTTCTTCGGATAATTCGTCCAACCCAAGGATAGCTATAATGTCCTGAAGTTCTTTGTAACGTTGTGAAGTTTGCTTAACCCTTTGCGCAGTTTCATAATGTTCCTCGCCAACGATCCGAGGTTGTAACATAGTTGACGTTGAATCCAAGGGATCTACTGCTGGATAAATACCTTTGGCAGCTAATCCTCTTGATAATACGGTAGTAGCATCTAAATGTGCAAATGTCGTGGCAGGAGCAGGGTCGGTCAAATCATCCGCAGGTACATAAACTGCTTGAATCGATGTTATAGATCCTTCCTTGGTAGAAGTAATTCTTTCTTGCAAAGAACCCATTTCCGTACTAAGGGTAGGTTGATAACCCACTGCAGAAGGCATTCTACCTAATAAGGCAGAGACTTCGGACCCTGCTTGAACGAAACGAAATATATTGTCAATGAATAGAAGTACGTCTTGCTCATTAACATCTCGGAAATATTCCGCCATGGTTAGGGCAGTCAAGCCAACTCTCATACGAGCTCCTGGCGGTTCATTCATTTGACCATAGACTAGAGCCACTTTGGATTCTGCAATATTTTTTTCATTAATCACCCCGGATTCTTTCATTTCCATGTAGAGATCATTTCCTTCACGAGTACGTTCACCTACTCCGCCAAATACGGATACGCCTCCGTGAGCTTTGGCAATGTTGTTGATCAATTCCATGATGAGTACTGTTTTACCCACTCCAGCTCCCCCAAATAGTCCGATTTTTCCTCCACGGCGATAGGGGGCTAAAAGATCCACAACTTTAATCCCTGTTTCAAAGATTGATAATTTCGTATCTAACTGTATGAAGGCGGGTGCAGATCTATGAATAGGAGATGTTGTGCGAGTATCGACAGGACCTAAATTATCAACGGGCTCTCCAAGGACGTTGAAAATTCGTCCGAGAGTAGCTCCCCCGACTGGAACACTTAGAGGAGCTCCCGTGTCAATCACTTTCATTCCTCTCATCAGACCATCTGTAGCACTCATAGCTACAGCTCTCACTCGATTATTTCCTAATAATTGTTGTACTTCACAAGTTACATTAATTTGATGACCGACAGTATCTCGACCTTGAATTATCAAAGCATTATAAATATTAGGCATCTTGCCCGGTGGAAAAATGACATCCAGTACTGGGCCAATAATTTGAGTGATACGCCCTTGGTTTTGTTCTTCAAGTGTAGAAACCACAGGATCAGAAGTAATGGGATTGTTTCTCATAATCATAAATCATAATAAATATGTCGAAATTCTTTTTTTTAAGAGTACTGAATCGAAAAGAAATATCCGATAGCAAGTTGATCAGTTAATTCCATAATGAATTTTATAAGAAATAAATGGGAGTTAGCATTCGATTGAGTTGGTACCACCTAATTGAATCCAATTCAATCCTTTACTCAGTGAATGAGTCAATTTTCAATTCTTTCTATTGTACTATTTGTACTATTGTATTTTTTTGTTGTGCACCTATTCTTCTTTATATATCATATCTGTTCCCTTTTCTAAATCTTTTCACATCTAGGATTTACATATATAACATATATTACTGTCAAGAGAGGGGACCGGGTCCTATATTCTTTCTTTTTCTTTCTATTTTCTATATTAGATATTTCTATTTACTATTTCTTATCTTTACTATCTTTATTCTCTTTTTTTATAATTGAAATTTATTCATTCTAGAATTTCTTAATTCTAATTTAGAATTCTATTTCTATTCAATTTAATCTTTCTCTATTTG